AAAGACTCTTTTTTTCATTTTAAAATTGATTATCGATCGATTTATTTGGCAATAACGAAAGGATTACTAGTAACTAGTAATCCGCGTCGCTCTCACTAAAGTGCATACCCGTATGGATATCAATATATCACTCGCGCCTTTTTTTGTTACAACACGGCGATTCGAATCTAAAATCTAAATAGAAAATGGCTTGAATGAAATCATAAGAATATCTATGCTGTACACTTTTCTTTATTTCCCTGGGATTGTAGTTCAATTGGTCAGAGCACCGCCCTGTCAAGGCGGAAGCTGCGGGTTCGAGCCCCGTCAGTCCCGACGGATACAATAAAAAAAATACATCAATTGATCCCTCCATTTTCTGTGAAAGGGGATACAAATGACAGAATTTCATTCCCAACGATATCCTTTTTTTATTTCTTTTTTCCTTTCTATTTTTTGTTGGGGTTTATTTGTAAACTATTTGTAAACGGTGAAAGTGGAAAAGCAGTCAGATGATACATTATCAGATGATTGTACAAGGAAGGCGGTAGATTATCGAAAAGAAAGAGTGGAAAAGAATATATATAAATAAAGGAAAGGAATTCTTTTGATTGGACCAGGAATCCAATTTTGTATTCGGTGTGGATAAAAGATCTTCCTATGTTATACTATTCAATTCTCGACGGTGAATCGATTTGATAGCTTAGATATTGTTATTCATGATATTGATCCGATTCGATGTCATTGAAATGTAAGTCATCGCATTGAATTTACAAGCGACAAATTTTTCATCTCTATGGGATTAAATCCCGAGTTATTGCGAAGTAAAAAAAAAACAATGAAATTATGGAAGTAAATATTCTCGCATTTATTGCTACAGCGCTGTTCATTCTAGTTCCTACCGCTTTTTTACTTATAATATACGTAAAAACTGTCAGTCAAAGTGATTAATTTGAATGAAACTTGACTTTTTATTTTTTATCAAGGATTTAAGAAAAAAAGGATTCCAATTTCACGTCTTAAATAAAATGAATGGACTAGAATCAGCAGTATCCTATAAAAATCGATAGTATGGTAGAAAAAAAATATGAATCTTTCTACCATACTATCTATATCTATTATTGTAATGTATAAAGATACAAGCTTAATATAGATGAATCTACAATATGTATCTTCATACATGTCGATATCAATTAAATATATGTAATGTACATAGTATCTCAATTTTATTTCTTCGCTTGATCTATTTTATTTGTGTTGATTTCAATCAATCTGAAATAATTGAAAGGCAAGTCTTACGATTTTCTAATTCTTTCATTTCATGGATTTGATTCTTTTGATGGATACCGAGATTCATATTGAAAATAATCATAAATGAAGGAAAAATGGAATGGAATAGGCATATATTAATTTAATAATTTAATAAAAAAAAAAAGAAAACCAAGTAATCTTTTTTTTTTTAACATTCCAAAGAAGTAATTCATTGAGCAGTTGACAGATGATCCAAAGAGTTCTATGGTAACTTTTCTTCGTATTTCGTTTCGAAAAAGGGGTATACCCTACCGATTTTTATTTTAATTTAACTTCTTTTCTTTGATCCATGATATGAAATGAGTCAATAAAGCATGGCATAAATGAAATTCCTAAAATAATAAATAAAACAGGGGGTAAGTGTGCAATATGTGACTACACTAAGGCAAGATCTTAATTAAATAAAAGAAGTACTTTTTTTTCTCTTTGAACAGTAAAGAGGGAAGGAAATAAAAACAAGCAAATACAGAAAAAAAAGGGGGGGGGGTTCCTTGTCTCTCATTGTCCATATATAACTCTGGTAAGAGCTGGTTCATCAAAATAGATAATTTAGGAAGAATTCTTTTTTTTTTATAATTTAATAAATTGCGGATCCCTTTTACTTTCGAAATACGAACATGGGAATTATTGAAATGTTTGTTTGATTTTGATTGAAAGGGTATTATTCATCTATATTATTCATAGAATACATTACTCCACTAGAATCCAAGAATTTCGAAATGAAGACTAATAAAATAGTAAAAAAAAAAAAAGGCTTTGCAAAACGATCTAGAAAGCAATTGATACGGTTTGATTCCTCAACCCAATTAGGAATACCCCTAGAGTCCACTTCTTCCCCATACTACGAGTGAAAGGGAAAATGTAAAGACTACCATTAAAGCAGCCCAAGCAAGACTTACTATATCCATGTGTATTATGTCCCCTATCTCTATGAATATGAAACAAATATGAAGGAATTTTTCCATTATTGTTCACTAATAATAGTGGAATTACCGGCGCAGAGTCAAAAAGAAAAGGGAATTCTGACACACCACCGTTGATGAAACACTTCAATAAATCCGCTTATAACAAGTTCTTATATGATTTCTAGTAAAATCGAGAACCATTAAGCACAAAAGCACAAGCAAAATACGCAGTAACCCTTTTGGAAGTATCAAAAGAATGTTACTCACATGTAGCAATAATAAGACTTATTCTTTCTTTTTGTGTCCCTTATTAAGTAAAAGCCAATTATCCATCCAATCTAATATTAATTGGATGCCTGAACACTCAGAGACTTTCATCAGTCTGTATACAAAGTATCTTCCAACCCTTCTACAACCATTCATTAGTTAATTAGATACTCCCGTTATCCAATCTAATTCAAGACTCCGCTAGTAGCCCCTCCATTAGTAGGGGAGGGGTACCATATCAAGATTTACTGATTCCCTTCCACTACTCTAGTTTTTACTTGAATCCTAGACGTAAGGATTTACAACACTTTAGAAAACAAAACCTCCGGAAGTTTATAATCAAGAAAGTATCAAGAGTCCTTTTCTTACACTTGTTTTTGCTGGAGAAAATTTGTCGAGTTATATCAGCAAAACAGAATATAGGATTTCGAGTTTTTTGTTGATCAGGCGACACCCGGATTTGAACTGGGGAATAAGGGATTTGCAGTCCCCCGCCTTACCGCTCGGCCATGTCGCCAAAAGGCTACAAACAAAAAAATGAGAGTATCCCCTTTTTATTTTTACATTGGATCCATACCTTCAATTGGTTATAGTATCTCAAGACACACAATATCTAAAAACTTTCCCTTTCTTTTTTCTTTTCTATTGAAAAAGAAAATTTTGATTCTCAGTTACAAAAGTCAAAATTCAGGACAAATAAATTGGAACCATTAACTATTAACTATTGACTGCAAATTTATGGACGATTCTTCTCTTCTTCACTTGTCTTTTTCTAATGGTATAAGAAAAAAAAAATGGATACATAACTAATCAGTATTTATTTTTTTTTTTTTTTTCAATAAAAAAAACTTTCTTAATTCTTAATTTCAATTATATTATTATATTATAATTATAATATAACAGCAATTATGAGTCTATGTAAACCCCAGAACATAAGTTGTTACACAGCTATAGTTATCTAATGAGGTATTTTATCTATCTAGATATGATGTCCATAGGGAATCAGCAAGAAATTATCGTGTTTCAATTTTGCATTGAATAGATTTCAATTTTTAAATTAAAGAAAAAATAGAATTTTTGATAGAGCACGCCATGTGTTGTCTCCACTAGAGCGCTATAATGGAATAAAAAGAAAAGAGGAAAGACATATATAAATAGAAATGCTATATCTGCACATGTTTAATAAATACAAGCCCTCTTTTCGTACGCACTTCAATCATATTCTAAATATTCTACTAAAAAATAAAAAAACTAAAAAGTGGGTAAAAACATCTCTCTTCTCTGCGAATCATTTTTTGAACAATGGAATCTATGAAAAGAAAAAATTAAGTGCTAGAAAAATCAACTCTCTCCCTATATATATTTTATGATTATTTTGTCTTTATCTCAACGAACAGATCAAATCAGGAATTCATTTTTCTGGTATTCAATCGGATTGGAATATGTAATATCATAATAATGGTAGAAATTGAATTATTCTTTTTTTTTTTTTATTCTATACAAAACTCCATAAGGCTAAATGGCATTTATCAATTCTTTTCTGTATCTGTTTGTTATAAAATAGAAATTCAAATTTGAGTCTAATTTTTCTTCTTCCGTTCATACGCATTTCATATTTCATACATTCCATATATATTATATGGTATATGGAGTTAGATAAAATTTCATGTGATTCAGTAAACAGAATAGAAATTCAATTCCATCATTATTAGATCGATTCATATGATTCGATGAAGAATGAGAAAAGAATGGGATTTTTTTGATAAATGGGAAATTCAAAATGCTCGGGGATGCAAATGGGGAAATGTCTACAATACCTGGGTTGAATCAGATACAATTTGAGGGATTTTGTGGGTTCATGTATCGGGGCTTAACAGAAGAACTTTATAAGTTTCCAAAAATTGAAGATACAGATCAAGAAATTGAATTTCAATTATTTGTGGAAACATATCAATTGGTGGAACCGTTGATAAAAGAAAGGGATGCTGTATATGAATCACTCACATATTCTTCTGAATTATATGTATCCGCAGGATTAATTTGGAAAACCAGTAAGGATATGCAAGAACAAACAATTTTTATTGGAAACATTCCTTTAATGAACTCCCTCGGAACTTCTATAGTAAATGGAATATACAGAATTGTGATCAATCAAATATTGCAAAGCCCCGGTATCTATTATCGATCAGAATTGGATCATAACGGAATTTCGGTCTATACTGGTACCATAATATCAGATTGGGGGGGGAGGTTAGAATTAGAGATTGATAGAAAAGCAAGGATATGGGCTCGTGTAAGTAGGAAACAGAAAATATCTATTCTAGTTCTATCATCAGCTATGGGTTCGAATCTAAGAGAAATTCTAGAGAATGTTTGCTACCCTGAAATTTTCTTGTCTTTCCTGACCGATAAGGAAAAAAAAAAAATTGGGTCAAAAGAAAATGCCATTTTGGAGTTTTATCAGCAATTTTCTTGTGTAGGCGGGGATCCGGTATTTTCTGAATCCTTGTGTAAGGAATTACAAAAGAAATTCTTTCA